ACATTGATCCGCAAGAAGCTCAGCAAGCTCTTGAAATAGCTGAAGCTAACTTGAATAGAGCTGAGGGTAAGAGACAAGCAATTGAAGCGAATCTAGCTCTCAGACGAGCTAGGACACGAGTAGAGGCTGTAAATGCTATTTCCTCCTAGTCAAGTCAATACATCAAAATAATCAAAAGAAGTTCTTTAGAACTGTATTATTATACACCACATTTTGATTCTGCCAATTGAACACAATCAAGTCTAATCTGATATAACGAAAAAAAAGAAAATGGGTAGAAAAACTTATTAGATATCACTCAATTGACTTCGGTATCTAATAAGTTCTACCTACTATTGGATTTGAACCAATGACTCCCGCCGTATGAAAGCAATACTCTAACCACTGAGTTAAGTAGGTTATTTATCACTAAAAAAAGGACCCATCACTTATAGGATTATAAGTGGAATATTATTTCTAAGCAATACCAATCTGTTAACAGTAGACGGATCAGAGAGCTATCATGTGGGATTATGGAATATCCATCTTGACAAGAAATTATCCATATGTTAATATATCTATGACAAGGGCTATAGCTCAGTTAGGTAGAGCACCTCGTTTACACGTGCGCTAATGCTTTTCAGGGGAGCCCATTATGCAATAAACATAATTGATCTTATTGACAAATCGATGTCTTACTCCATAGATTCGAGGGAACAAGAGAACAATAGCCTGACAAATATTGGGTTCGGTCCGATTCAGGTGCGAATTCAGGTGCCAAATCAAATAGAACCCGCCATTGATTTGATAGTTGATAAGGTAAATACCCAGTCCATTCAATGCTAGGCATAATGAGTATAAGGGCCTCAAAATAACCTTTTTTCGTCCTATGAACTTTAAGGTGTATGAAGTCTCATATTCGACTCTTGCAGCGTAGCGATAGAGACTCCATCTAACTTAGTTTGATCTAGGCCGAAGGCAGACCTAAGTCAAGGTAACCCTTCTTTGAAACACTTTGGTATTGCTCCTAGATCAGAATACAAATGATGAATCAGAGCACATGGAACCATCTCATTATTTTCCTGTAAAGAAAAATATGGTGGACTAACTGATCTTTACATCAGTTTATGAAAGAGCCCAATGCAACAAAATGCATGTTGGGTCTTTGAAACAGTTCGAATCATTTCGATAATAATCAGTTTGATCTGTTTTACCGAGAAGGTCTACGGTTCGAGTCCGTATAGCCCTAATACATTCTATTTTAGTTTAGTATAGTTTTCATTTCCTCATTAGTACTTGTTTATAGACTGGCCGGTTGCGGTTGGTTGGTCCAAAAGTATTACCACATGTTCATGTAAATACATAGGGACAGGAAAATAAAAACAATAAAAAACAATAATTCATTCCAATGGATCTAATCAGTATTTGTAAAATCTCGGATAAAATACTCATCTTCCTTCATTAATCTTCGTGGATGGATTACATATGACCTTTTTCCTCTTTTCCTGTCCATGATTAAAGAGTTAGTGATATATTTTTGCGTTGGTATATCGAATCCGGTCAATTTATGAAGTGAGAATCATGACATGATTCTGTCTAAAAACTTCAACAGTCACATAGATCTAGGACCTATTCTTTTCTTGTATTTGTTTTGTGTGTGGAGTCGCCTGACTAATCACTTTTTGGCAGAACAACAACCCCAATTGATTGATTTAGAGATAATGCAGAGATAATGAATTGGTCCTAAATGTATCAATTTCCTTCTTCTATATTCTATGAGTTGAGTTGGTTTTGGGATTTGGTCTGTCAAATCATTCGATAATGTCTAATTCTTTCTATTAGAAGTATCTTTCTTATGTAGATTAGATAATTTACGATTCCGTCTATTATACCACTCTGTGGTATGTTTCATTGTGTAATGTGGGTTTGCTGTAAAACAAACCTTTTTCTTGTAGTGAAATCCAACCCATCGGGTTTTCTTACTATTACTAAGTGTTATTGCCGTAACAAAACAAACAAGTATTTTGGTTCATTCCAAATCGCGATCTTTCTTTAGTACTCGAGATTGGTCTGAAATGGAATGACTCTTTTTTTTCATTCTAACTCTAATGAAATAACTCGATTCTTTTTATTTTATTTCTGAGAGGGTCAGTCGGTATAGTACAAGAAAAAAGTTTCGAATTTTTTTTGTATAGAAAGATATAATATTTAATTAATATTTTAGTTTAGTAATGTAATTAGTAATTAATTACTATTTAATTACTTGACTTTTGACTTTTTTTTTCTTTTTTTATATTATTATTATAGTACTTTTTTATTTTTATTTTTTTTATTTTATAGAGTATTTTTATACTCTATTTTATAGAGTATAGAGATAAAGTATAGAGAAACCGAGACAAAGCGATAGAATTTAGTTTGTGTAAGAGAACCCTATGTCTACACCATATCGAAATAGAATCGAAATAAAAAAAATGTAAGTGGAATTCCGTTAAATGAATCTTTAAACAAGACATGCCCCACA